GGCAAGCTGTAGAAGGTATCGCGAGACAGCCCGAGGCAGAGGGAAAAATACGAGGTACTTTATTGCTTAGTCTGGCTTTTATGGAAGCTTTAACAATTTATGGACTGGTTGTAGCATTAGCGCTTTTATTTGCGAATCCCTTTGTTTAATCCTATAAACTATAAATATGCGAATTACGTATTTTTTGTCGTATTTAAAGACCCGTATTCCTTTCCTTTTCGAATTATATCAAGGTTGAATTCCTACAATTATTTATTCGTTGGGACAATAATCCATGGGGAGGCCTCATTTGGGGATGAGGAATTGGCATAAGCATACCGAACAAACGAGGGTTTTTCACAATTAACACGAGACCAGGCCCCTAATTCTAATAAGGACGATTCTTATGAGGAATTTTCAATTGAAAAAAACATTTTTAAATAGAATTTTTGACTCTGTTTTGAAATAGATAAATTAATAAAAAAAACAAAAAAATACAAAATAAATAAATAGATAGAAATAGAATAAGTAAAAAAAGGTAAAGTGATACAAAAGAACAGAGTTCCTTTTTTTTTAGTCTATCTAAAAGAGGATTTTTTAGTCTATCTAAAAGAGGAGATAATATGAAAAATATAACCGATTCTTTCGTTTCCTCGGTTCGCTGGTCATTCGCCGGGAGTTTCGGGTTTAATACCGATATTTTAGCAACAAATCCAATAAATCTAAGTGTAGTACTTGGTGTAGTGATCCTTTTTGGAAAGGGAGTGTGTGCGAGTTGTTTATTTCAAGAATAGGCTGGATTCAACCAGCTGTACTTTTTTTTCATTATAACTAGACCGAAAAGGGTGCACAATTCCGCGAATTACTTCTGAATCAATTTCAAATCATATTTAAGAACCAGAGCATTTCGCGATTCATTGGTAAATCTACTTTGATTCTCTATCAACCAAACCAATAATGTGGGGCCATTAACATGGTTAAAGCTAAACTATTTGAAGTCCAGACGCAGTATGGTACTCTTTCTACTACTATGTTAATATAGAATAAAAAATGTTTACAAAATGAATAATTGGAAATTTTTTTTTTTTCGATATAAAACACTCATGTCGATAAAATGGTTTGAACCTTTTCTTTTATTGGAAAATATTTGAAAAATGGGTATTTCAATCAACCCTTTTTTATGCTGAATTGGTGACCTGTGTATAATATAAAGTAAGAAGAATTCTTTGGATTTGAAGAAAAAAAGAAACAACTTTGCTGACAATTGGATATTTTTGTTTTGTTTGGTCAGAAGAGTCCTCCAAATATTCTGGTCTTGGATTAGTGATTAATCGTGACATTTTGGAATATGAATAGAGAAGAGAGGGAGAGGATAGGCTCATTACATTAAAAAAAAGATATGGGAATTTCCCTCCATACTTAAATAGTTGAAGTAATTGAGTGTGAGAGCCAAATGAATCGAAAAATTCATGTTTGGTTCGGGAAGGGATCATGGAAGTTTTGAGATGAATGGAAAGATAATCCACTTTCATTAAGTGATTTATTAGATAATCGAAAACTGAGAATCCTGAATACTATTCGAAATTCAGAAGAACTGCAGGGGGGGGCCGTTGAACGGCTGGAAAAAGCCCGGGCTCGCTTACGGAAAGTCGAAAAGGAGGCAGAACAGTTTAGAACGAATGGATACTCGGAGATAGAACGAGAAAAGTTGAATTTGATTAAATCAACTTATAAGACTTTGGAAGAATTAGAAAATTACAAAAATGAAACCATTCGTTTTGACTACCAAAGAGCGGTTCAGCAAGTACGACAACAGGTTTTCCAACAAGTTTTAAAAGGAGCTCGCGGCACTTTGAATAGTTCTTTAAACAAGGAGTTACACTTACGTACCATTAGTGATAATATTGACACATTTGAGGCGATGGAAGAAATAATTGATTAGTCCTTTTACTAGAGGCATTATTTTTTTTCTTTAACTAAAAAAAAATTAAGAAATACTCATGGTAACAATTAGACCCGACGAAATTAGTAAGATTATTCGTGAACGTATTGAGCAATATAATAGAGAAGTCAAGATTGTAAATATCGGTATCGTACTTCAAGTAGGCGACGGCATCGCTCGTATTTATGGTCTTGATGAAGTAATGGCGGGTGAATTGGTCGAATTTGAAGAAGGTACAATAGGCATTGCTCTAAATTTGGAATCAAATAATGTTGGTGTTGTATTAATGGGTGACGGTTTAAATATAGAAGAGGGAAGCTCTGTAAAAGCAACAGGAAAAATTGCCCAGATACCAGTAAGCGAAGCTTATTTGGGTCGTGTTATAAATGCCCTGGCTAAACCTATTGACGGGCGAGGCGAAATTTCAGCTTCTGAATCTCGATTAATAGAATCTCCCGCTCCAGGTATTATTTCAAGACGTTCCGTATATGAGCCTCTTCAAACAGGACTTATTGCTATTGATTCGATGATCCCTATAGGACGCGGTCAGCGAGAATTAATTATTGGCGACAGACAGAC